TTTACTTCTCTATCCGAATTTTCGTTCTTTATCATAAAAGTTCTTCCCCGCCAATGAATGATAAGTGCTTAGGTGAAGTATAGTATAAGATAAGTCAGAAAAGTCTAAGTCTTAGTATATTAGTCTACTAGAAAAAGAAATATACCTATACTTTGACTATAAGATAAAGACTCTTAAGTCTAAATACTATTAAGATAAGGCTTTTCACATGAATACTTAGTAGAACGACTAACGACGAGATTGATTATCGTTTCTCGCGTGTCTCACGAAAGTGAGAGTAGGTGCGAATTCTCCCAATTTGTGACCGACCATACGATCTGTGATATAAATAGGTAAATGTTCCTTTCCATTATGAATAGCGATTGTATGGCCAATCATTGTGGGTATAATGGTAGATGCCCGAGACCAAGTCACTATGATTTCTTTCTCCTCCCTCCTGTTGAGTTTTTCAATTCTTCCCGATAAATGATTAGCTACAAAAGGATTTTTTTTTAGTGAACGTGTCACGGCTGATTACTCCTTTTTTTACATTTTTGAAATTGGCATTCTATGTCCAATATCTCGATCTTAATCTGAAGTATAATGATGAATGGAAAAAAGAGAAAATCCTTTAGCTAGATAAGGGAAGGGGCGGATGTAGCCAAGTGGATCAAGGCAGTGGATTGTGAATCCACCATGCGCGGGTTCAATTCCCGTCGTTCGCCCATCACATTATTTCCAATTCCAAAAATTCGATTTTCAATGTTCCTATTTACGGCGACGAAGAATAAAACTATCACTATATTTGTTCCTTTTTCTACTTCTTCTTCCAAGCGCAGGATAACCCCAAGGGGTTGTGGGTTTTTTTCTACCAATTGGGGCTCTCCCTTCACCGCCCCCATGGGGATGGTCTACAGGGTTCATAACTACTCCTCTTACTACAGGACGCTTACCTAGCCAACACTTAGATCCGGCTCTACCCAAACTTTTTTGGTTCGCCCCAACATTACCCACTTGTCCGACTGTTGCTAAGCAGTTTTTGGATATCAAACGGACCTCCCCAGATGGTAATCTTAATGTGGCCGATTTACCCTCTTTTGCAATCAGTTTCGCTACAGCGCCTGCTGCTCTAGCTAATTGTCCACCCTTTCCAAGTGTGATTTCTATGTTATGTATGGCCGTGCCTAAGGGCATATCGGTTGAAGTAGATTCTTCTTTTTTATCAATCAAAACCCCTTCCCAAACTGTACAAGCTTCTTCCAAAGCATACGGCTTTCTAGATGTATATGATGATATCTAGACAGATGGATCTTATATGAATCGTATGATGAAGTACCACATGAGTGGATATATAGGACTCCAAATCTGCCGAATCACTCATGTTATGATCTTATACATCCTAGGTCTCCCCGTTCCGTCATCTGGCTTATGTTCTTCATGTAGCATTCAGACCGGATGACTCTATGAAATTACGTCGATACTTCCACATATTACGGGTAACGTAGGAGACATCTCTATTTTTCCCCGGGGGGTCTTTCTAATTACCACTGCTTAGCTTTCAATTCGCCTCTGACCATCAAATGAAATGTGAATAACCCGTCCTCCTCTCTTTGAAACAAGGGGCGCTTCCGGTTCTGTGCACGCTTCAAACAATTTTGTCTTCTCCATATTACCATATCTCTAGAGTCAATAATTTTCTATGAGGAACTACTGAACTCAATCACTTGCTGCCGTTACTCAACAGTTTTCTGTTGAGGTCTATCCCGTAGAGGTACTCCAATTGGATCAGTGATCGATTTCTAGGTTTCGTCGTAAACCTAATTGGTTACTTCCAATTACGTAAATCAATAGTTCAAACCGCACTCAAAGGTAGGGCATTTCCCATTGATATAGGAACTTCTGTACCAGAAACAATGGTATCTCCAATTATAGCCCCTCTGGGATGTAAAATATATCTCTTCTCACCATCCCCATAGTGTATGAGACAAATGTATGCATTTCGATTAGGGTCGTATTCTATGGTTACGATTATACCAGATATCTCTTTTTCATTCCGTCGAAAGTCGATTTTACGGTATAGACGCTTATGACCTCCCCCTCTATGCCCTGCGGTAATGATCCCTCTGGCATTACGACCTTTACCACAACGATGCTGTCCATAGATCAAATTATTTCGTGGATTGGATTTCACTTGACTGTCTACGGCTCCATTGCGTGTGCTCGGGGTAGAAGTTTTGTATAAATGTATTGCCGTGTTATTAAGTCTTTTGCTTTAAGTTCTTTTCTCTATAAGAGGTGGAATAGAATAACCCGGTTGAAGCGTAATGATCATACGTCTGTAATGCATTGTATGTCCCATAATAGGTCCCATCCTTCTACCCTTTCCCGGGAGTCGATGACTATTCATAGCTATTACCTTGACACCAAAGAAGAGTTCGACCCAATGCTTTATTTCTGTCCTAGTTGATCCTGATTCGACATTAGAAGTATATTGATTGTTCCCCAATAACCGAATACTTTTTTCTGTAAATACTGCATATTTGATTCCATCCATAAATCCATTTTCTTCCCTATGAGTTCCAGTATCGATAAGAATTCTAGTTCTTACTGTTCATATGTTATGGTATGAATATACCATACCAATTCGCTATGTATGGATGATGAGATTCCATTGATACAGAGCCAATTCCAATAGACTTATTGAATGTTCCCATTGGCGTGCATCCAGCAGGAATTGAACCTACGAATTTGCCAATTATGAGTTGGGCGCTTTAACCATTCAGCCATGGATGCTTAACAGGGATCATCGTACATCGTGAATAACCAAATTCCAATTGAAATGAAATCTTTAGGAGGAATCAATGAAACGACATCAATTCAAATCCTGGATATTCGAATTGAGAGAGATATTGAGAGAGATCAAGAATTCTCACTATTTCTTAGATTCATGGATCAAATTCGATTCAGTGGGATCTTTCACTCACATTTTTTTCCACCAAGAACGTTTTATGAAACTCTTTGACCCCCGAATTTGGAGTATCCTACTTTCACGTGATTCACAGGGTGCAACAAGCAATCGATATTTCACGATCAAAGGTGTAGTACTGCTTGTAGTAGTGGTCCTTATATCTCGTATTAACAATCGAAAGATGGTCGAAAGAAAAAATCTCTATTTGATGGGGCTTCTTCCTATACCTATGAATTCCATTGGACCCAGAAAGGAGACATTGGAAGAATCTTTTTGGTCTTCTAATAGAAATAGGTTGATTGTTTCGCTCCTGTATCTTCCAAAAGGGAAAAAGATTTCTGAGAGTTGTTTCATGGATCCGCAAGAGAGTACTTGGGTTCTCCCAATAAAGAAAAAGCGTATCATGCCTGAATCTAACCGGGGTTCGCGGTGGTGGAGGAACCGGATCGGAAAAAAGAGGGATTCTAGTTGTCAGATATCTAATGAAACCGTAGCTGGAATTGAGATCTCATTCAAAGAGAAAGATAGCAAATATCTGGAGTTTCTTTTTTTATCCTATACGGATGATCCGATCCGCAAGGACCATGATTGGGAATTGTTTGATCGTCTTTCTCCGAGGAAGAAACGAAACATAATCAACTTTAATTCGGGACAGCTATTCGAAATCTTAGGGAAAGACTTGATTTGTTATCTCATGTCTGCTTTTCGTGAAAAAAGACCAATTCAGGGGGAGAGTTTCTTCAAACAACAAGGAGCTGGGGCAACTATGCAATCCAATGATATTGAGCATGTTTCCCATCTCTTCTCGAGAAACAAGTGGGGTATTTCTTTGCAAAATTGTGCTCAATTTCATATGTGGCAATTCCGCCAAGATCTCTTCGTTAGTTGGGGGAAGAATCAGCACGAATCGGATTTTTTGAGGAACGTCTCGAGAGAGAATTGGATTTGGTTAGACAATGTGTGGTTGGTAAACAAGGATCGGTTTTTTAGCAAGGTACGGAATGTATTGTCAAATATTCAATATGATTCCACAAGATCTATTTTCGTTCAAGTAACGGATTCTAGCCAATGGAAAGGATCTTCTTCTGATCAATCCAGAGATCATTTCGATTCCGTTAGAAATGAGAATTCAGAATATCACACATTGATCGATCAAACAGAGATTCAGCAACTAAAAGAGAGATCGATTCTTTGGGATCCTTCCTTTCTTCAAACGGAACGAACAGAGATAGAATCAGATCGATTCCCGAAATGCCTTTTTGGATCTTCCTCCATGTCCTGGCTATTCACGGAACCTGAGAAGCGGATGAAGAATCATCTGCTTCCGGAAGAAATCGAAGAATTTCTTGGGAATCCTACAAGATCAATTCGTTCTTTTTTCTCTGACAGATGGTCAGAACTTCATCTGGGTTCGAATCCTACTGAGAGGTCCACTAGAGATCAGAAATTGTTGAAGAAAAAACAAGATGTTTCTTTTGTCCCTTCCAGGCGAGCGGAAAATAAAGAAATGGTTGATATATTCAAGATAATTACGTATTTACAAGATACCGTCTCAATTCATCCTTCGGAACCATATCACATCCCGGATCTGGTTCCGAAGGAT